GGCTGAGGCTGAGAGCAAGCAACCTCGTTTTGCCGTTTCCTTCACGGCACGGCCCTGCTCGCCAGGAGGAATCTTTGATTCATGGCCGGAGATCAAGGCACAGATCGATCCGAAGCGAGCAGCAAGCTGCGTAGAAAACTACAGTGCGCTCCTGCTGCGAAGAAAACTCCAGTGCGCGGAGCTGGGCACGAGTGCAACGGTGTTCATGAGCTAAAGCAAGCAGCCTTCCTTCAGCCTTTTTGGTCTTTCGGAGATAGAGACTCGTAGCCTGATCACTATACTACTTGAACTTTACTTTCACACGGCCGGCACTACTAGTACTAGCTAGTTCGACACCACTGCATGCACTTCGAAGAATTCCTTTGACTCCATTTCATTCTCGCGGGAGTCCTCCCTTCCATGGGAAAACGGACATTGTGAGGCCCAACCAAATAGCTGCCGCCAGCACGCACCTACCTGATCCAGAGCCACCAAGCAAGGGACCTGATCCGTTGGAGACACTGAAGCCTCTTAGTTCGTCGAAAGGTATGGGATCGATCTCTGCATCGTATAAGGCCTTTCATCTCTGCCCGCTCTCGATTTATTTGTAATTTTGTCTTAGCCGCCGTGGGATTAGCGCCCCCCCAATCAGGCGGGGTCAAGCGAATCGACCCGAACCAATCGACGATTCGTCCGTCGTCAGGTCCTGATAAACGATAGGCGGCCGGCTTTGCTCATGGCAGAAGAAGAAAAGAAGCGAAGGGCACCCACCGACCTTCACAGACAACACATCCAATCTTCCAAACGGCGCAGATTGGAGCCCAGTGCCTGCAACAATTAAGGAGGATCTTTCCAGTAGGGGAGTTTGTTTGATAGTAGTTTTGCTTTGCAATGAAAGTTCCAAGTATCAGCCTCTGATTGACTACGGGATTAGCCTATAGAGTTATGGGGCTACACTAATAGTTGCTTATATAATATTGCACTTCAGGAATAGGGGTTGTTGATGTAGTTGTTTGTAGTTTTCTAGATCTCTGCTCTAGAAAGCTATACAGGCAACAACGAACGCGGTTTGACCCGGGGCTTCCCTTTCATTACTTCTTTCACGACGCGGTTCCCTCCTCTGATGAAATGAAAGATGCCGTCTTTGCTCTAAAGCGGCATAGCAGCCCTGGGCCAGACGGTTTCACTGGAGCATTCTTTACTTCATGTTGGGAAATCATAGGAAGCTCGGTTATTGCTGCCATCCAGAACTTCTTCTCATCCAGAAAGATTCTAAAATCCCTGAATACCTTCTTCCTAGCTCTTATTCCCAAATCTGGCGCACCCAAGTCCTTCAATGACTATCGGCCCATAAGCTTACTGAACTTCTCCTTCAAAATTATAACCAAGATCTAGGCTTCCCGCCTAGCCCCTTTGCTCCCCTCTTTGGTATCTCCAAATCAAGCTGCATTCATCCGAGGAAGATCCATTCATGATCATATAGCTTTAGCTCACGAGCTGGTGCAACGCCTTAAGCTCAAACCGCAGGAGGCTCGCTATGTCTTAAGCTAGACATTTCTAAAGCCTTTGATAAGCTGAAATGGAGTTTTCTTCTCAAGACCCTGGCCAAGATGGGCTTCTCCTCAGAATGGATTGAGCTGGTCCAGCAGTGTGTCTGCACATCGAGAGGTTCGGTCCTGATAAACCGTGAACCCTGTGGCTTCTTCTCCCCGGAATGTGGCGCCAAGGGGACCCTCTTTCCCCCTATCTATTCATCATTGCAGAAGAAGTTCTAAGTCAGAATATCACTCAAATGGTATCTCGAGGTTTGATTACTCCGCTCTCAGTTCAGCCAGGTTATGACCAGGTTTGCCATTTGTTTTTTGCGGACGATATCTTACTTTTCATGCGTGCATCCGGCTCTTCAACTTCTTCTTCTGAAGTATCAGAACGCGTCCGGGCAGCATTTCAATATATTGCCAAGAGCCACTTATTTCTTGGTCGTATGCAGCCTCTTAGTAAGAAGAAAATAAGTAGTCTGACGGGCATGTCCGAGAGCAAGTTCCCAACGACTTATCTTGGTGTTCCGCTCTTCCAAGTAGCCCCGAAGAGGAGATTCTTTTTGCCATTGCTGGACTCAGTTAGAAAGAGACTCTGTGGTTGGAAGGGTAAGTTACTATCCTTCGCAGGGAGGTTGGTTCTTATAAAGCATGTTTTAGCAAGTATCCTAGTTCATTGTTTCCTAGCTCTTCCAGTCCCTCGAAGTATCCTCAAAGAGCTGGACAAACTGATGAGGAATTTCCTTTGGTCGGCAAGTGAAGCAAAACTAAAAGCCAATTTGGTCAATTGGGACTCCGTTTGCAAGCCTAAATCTGAAGGTGGCCTTGGATTGCGCAAAATGCAGGATCTTAATGACGCTTGTCTGCTAAATAAAGTTGACTTGGCGAGCTCAATCGGGATCTACGCTTTGGGCCCGGTGGATGAAGCATCGCTACTTTAGAAGGTTTCCTCTATGGTATCCTCACCTCTCTCAAAATGGATCTTGTCTATGGAGGAAGATGAGGCAGCTGGCTCCTTACATACAGTTGGGTTCTAAATGGTTAATTGGTGATGGAAAATCGGTGCGTTTATGGTTTGATGTCTGGCTGGGTTCAGAAGCAATAGCGGACATTTTGCCTCAATTTAATTTCAGCATTGAAGCCAGGGTCTCGGAGCTAATTGATGAGTCTAGGCGCTGGCTGATCCCAAACGACCTTCATCCCCTTATTGTCCAGCAGCTAGAAGCCACCAAGCTGATTGTGCTCTCGCCCTCTCTGTCACCAGATGTGATTTATTGGGCGGACTCCCCATCTGGCCAGCTGTCTGTCTCTGCCGCTTGGGATGAAATCAGGGAATGGGGAGAGCCTGTATCTTGGCACAAACTGGCTTGGAACCCGATCCTCCAGCCTTCCACCTCTTCTTTTGCTTGGACACTTTTTCAGCGTAAAACACCGACTGATCTTTGGGCCAAAAGTCTTGGTATCTCGCTGGCATCTGTATGCCCCTTCTGCTATTCCTCCGAGGAATCAACCTATCATATCCTGTTCGACTGCTTGTTTGTGATAGGTTTTTGGAGATGGTTATTTCAACAGTTAGGTGTCCCCCTCACTGAGCCTTTTTCGGGTCCCATGATTGGGGAGATGCTGAGCCAGGACTGCAACCATAGTGGATTCCAAGCAGTTGGAGCATTATTTTTGATTGCTCTTCAGCTTATATGGCAGGAACGTCATGGTGTTAAAACGGTTGGAAGGAAGCCCAATATTGTGAGAATTGGCAGGTGTCTGATGTCTGAATTGACGGAGGTAATTCCTAGAATCAAGCGTCCACCCTTGGGAGCTGTGATTGGTCAACTGTTTAGTTGGCTGAAAACGCCTGTCCCCCTCCCTAAAGCTCCTCAGATTGCGGAGGTATCTTGGTGCAGTCCAATGTCTCCATGGGTCAAATTCCACTCTGATGGTGCTGCCTCTTCAGGCTCAGCTGCTGCTGGAGGCATTTTCAGATCGCATTTGGGACAGTTTGAAATGGGCTTCAGCGTTCATCTTGGATCAAAGTCCAACAACTTTGCAGAATTATATGCTGTCTTCTTTGGGATACAAGCGGCTTTGGATGCGGGCTTTCCTCTTCGTCACCTCTGGCTTGAGTCGGACTCAAGTTTTGTAGTAAACTGCCTTCTTGGCGCTACATCAGTTGGAGTCCAATTTCAAGCTTTGGTTGAGAGGATTTTGTCTTTGCTAGATGGTAAACAGTGGAAGATCTCTCATATCCCAAGAGAAGGTAATCGGGCAGCAGACCGACTGGCTAACTTCGGGTTATCGATTACGGGTGAGCGCGTTTTCTTGTTCCCTCCCACTTGGTTGCAAAGCATCGTATCGGAAGAAGCCTCTGGCATGCCTCAATACAGATTCAAGTAATCGGTTTTTGCTTTAAAGTTCTAATGGTTAAGGCTGGTCCAATTGAAATCAGTTTGGGCCGGATGGGCTTGGTCATCTCCTGATTCATCTAACAACCAACCTACTGGGGCAATGCTGGCCCAGTTGTAAGTATTTTTTGTGCTGGTCCAGTTGTAAGTATTTCAGGTCCTGTATAAGGTCTGGATCGATTTTTTAAGTAGTGGGGTCCTGTATATGGTTTGGACCGATTTTGTGGGGTAGCATCCTGCTGCCTATGTATATCCCCCTTCTCTTTTTAATGAAAGTTCTATTTGCATACGGTTGTTGCCCTGCGCAGCCACACTAGACCGACGACGATGGCTCCATACGGGATCGATCTTTCTGCACTTTTGCGTCTTTCTTCCGCCCTTCTTCCTCCGGCTTCGGCTTAGTAGGGAGGAGGGTAGGCTGGCGGCATCAGACGACAGCCGGGGAGGAGAGAGGAAACACTCGCGCTTCTTTCAAGGCCGTTTCATTATAATAAATGCCAAATATGCTGTATGAATCAATCAAAAGAAAGACATCCTTCCTATTGGGCCTTTTTCTGAATTTTGTTTTTTTTTCCTTTCGAAAATGGGTCGAGTGATCTATCAAAATGACATGCTTAACACACACAGCATGAAGAATTCATTCAATGAGCCAGAAAGAGGTTGGTCGGCCTCTTTATGTAACAAAAGAAAACCGCCGGGTTGTAAGCGAACCGACCCGGAGCACGATTCACAGCTACCTAGCTGAAATGGCGTTTTTTCGAAAACTCCCACCCTCTCCATGCGGTTTGCCCGAATCATCATTGTAGGGCGGCTGTTCCATCACCGACTTTGGAGATCTTCTAGTTCGCGGGCAAAGCAAAAGGGTCTCCTTGGTTTGATCCGCGGTTTTAATCTTCTATTGCACCGCTTTGCCCAAACCTTCCCCTTAATTTCTTCAATCCAGACTACCTTAAATCTATTGCAGGGGTGATAGGTAGGGTTCTGAGATTTGATGGCCCAACGATAGGGTTGGTGTGGCCAGACCAAGTATGGCTCGCGTCTGCGTGGAGATAGATCTCTTAAAGCCTAGGCCAAATCGGATCTGGTTAGGAATGGGTGCAGGAGGAAAATGGCAGAAAATCATCTACGAGAGAGTTCCTAAGTTTTGTTCCCACTGCATGCTTCGAGGCCACGACAATGAAAGTTGCAGACATCTTCTTCAACCTATGGAAAAAAGAGAAAAAACCTCAACAAAAGAGTGGGTTCAGAAAGCCTTTCACAAAGACTAAGACAAGACAGATCCAAACTCAAGGCCTCAGATTCTCACGAAAGCCATTGATAATCATCAGAACAACCAGATCGTTATTCAGCCCTCAGATAAGGAGACGTCTACCCACCCAACTTTTGATCCCTCCCCAACGGCAATCAATGAAGTTGAATAAGCACTCCCAGCAGAACAATTGTATTGAGATTTCGAGCACTGATTTGATCGTTCATGATCCTGCTCCATCTGCTCTCAATACATTGATTCATCAATCCACTCATGATGATATCAATGCTAGTAATCCTCCTTTACAGCAGTCTCATTGCCATATCTCTGAGAACCATCATTCTGATATCGTTCCAAAAGAAGAGACATTGGCAGATATCTCTTCGAATAAATCCGATTCTGTTCATATAAATTCAAAGAGATTTATTGCAGTTCTCTTCTTAAATGCATGCATAGAGAAGACTGGGCCCAAAGCATTGCAGGTGAGCAGATCAGCAAAGAATCTCTTTCATATCAGCAGCGATAGAGATTGTTCTTTTTGGTAATCCAATTTGATAACTTCCAGACGACCGTCTTCTTCTGATTTTTATCTTACTTCCTTCATCATGGATGGTAAGAAATTGCTTAAAAGGCTCGACCAATCTGCTTTGTTATCAGATAAGGAACATATTTTGAGCGAGCACATGTCTGAAGCAGCCAGCAGTGGCATCCTCATTCCGGTTGAGGATAATCAAGAGCATGAGGAGTCAACCTGATAAAGACAATAACGTGAGAGAGCAATTGCCTGAAGCAGCCAACAATGAAACTCTCTCTCCGGTTGAGCAAAATAAGAATCATTAGATTCATGCTCAAGCTGAAAAAGTTGAGAACTCCAAAGTAAAAGGTGGACCTCTTACTAGATCTAAATCTAGATCAGTGCAGCAAGATGTAGCTCATCCCCACTCTCAGTAACTTCATGATGAAAGCTCTTATCTGGAATAGCAGGATCTGAATCTCGTAGAAGACTTACTAATATTATAAAAGTGTGCATTGCTGCCATTCTTGAACCTATGATAGAACATTCGAGGATGCAGCAGATTGGCAGAAAGATGGGTCTCCCTAATACCAGCAACAAGAGCACGGAGGACAGCAAAATCTGGTTGGAGTGATGATGTGCAGGTCCACAATATTCGAACCTCAACTCAATGTTTCACGGCGGATCTATCTATACTGGGATTTACCCCTTTTTAGGCAAAAGTAAAGAAGAATTATAGTCGATAAGGAACAGAATCAGTGAAAAAGGCATCAACCATATGTGTGGCATTGGGGGGTAAGGAGAAAGGAATTTAACCCTGAATGTTATTGCTGCTGACATCCCTAATACAAGGAATCCCAAAGAGTAAAAACGCATAAATTTACATTAAATTAAAGGCACACCGGCTTGCAAAATCACTTACAGTTGCTTCAAATTAAGGAGATTGAAGAGCTGACCCCCGAGATTTCCACCGAGCTCTAGCCCATGAAGCTTACTGCTTGGACAGAGCAGAGAACAGGTTAGTTTTGACAAATTGGCAACGTCAGCTGAAAAGGGTAGACAGTGAAACCAGTAAACATAAAGGAGCTATAGTCAACCATGAATATAACGGATGACCCAGAGCATGAGATTCCTGTCCATGATTCCTCACAGGAGTGAGTTAGGGCACAGCTGCCGGCTCCCCCAGCATCAAAAGTGATTAGGCGGTAAGTGAGGCAATTCCTTCCGGTAGTGGATGCTGGTGGATCAGAGTCAAATCTATCTTTTCGGAAGCGAAGTCGTAACAACTACCGTTCGAAAGGCGCTCCAGCCCAAATAGATAGAACCGTTCTTTCTTTGCGGTTACGGTAAGCAAGTCTATTAGTACACAACACTCGTTTATAAAAGGCGAATAACTGACTTTACTGACGAGCGTGAGAGCGATGCGCTTTGTCTTTTGGTTTTTAACTTCTAAGAGCTTTTAAGTCGGAACTCAAAGCTAGTGCGTTAAGCAAGCTTGTTTGTTGTAAGGCTATCGGATCAGAGAATTCCCTCTTTCAGTTTTGCTCGCCGGATAGATAGTTTAGGGAAAGCAAGTACTGTGATGAGATCTGTCTTTCGGCTTGGTCGTCTCAATCGGATCGACCGGGATCCTGGAGACAAGAGCTCCCCTCAAACGCTGGAAGAAGAAGTTAACTGTAGAACACATAATGGCGAAAATGGACAAGAAAAATAAAAATAACCTTTCCGCCTTCCTACTAACGCTTCTCTCTTCAATCAAAATCTGTGTAGCCTTTGCTTTCTGTTGTTCTTATCAGTACAGTGAACAAGAAATCATCAGCTATTTCAAGAACCTTATCCGGGCTAGAGTAAACGAGTTTTTCAAAGCCCATGGACAAAATAATCCTCAACAAGAAAGGCAAATTTGTTTTATTTGAATCAACTTCCTCATTTAGTGAAGACCTATCAAATAAGAATGCGACAAAAGGCACTTTCTTTTTTGCAGGAACAGGAAAGAAAGGGAAAAAAAGAATAGCAGCTTATATTAAAAAAGAAGGCTTCTTCTCGACGGACACCTTAGACGATTTCCTTACTAAAAAAGAATGACTGAACTCACTTGAATGGAATTGATATACCTTGGTTTGGTTAGTCCTTGATTAAATTTGTGTTCAGTCGATTAGCACCTTCCTTTGCCTCCGGGTGAATGGATGTAACTTGAACCTTCACCCCCAACGATCCTATACTATTATAAGTCGAACGGATGGTTCCTGTCTATTATAAGATCACCCCTGCGTCTTAATACGATGCTCGGGTCCTATCTTTTGTCCTCATTGCGCACTATCTCTTTCTTGGGTTTAAGTGAGTGGTCAGTCAGTGTTTAGGGAATGGATTTCTCCTTTCTCGCTTTGCCGCGATTCCCCCCCCCTGGTTGGCAACCAGCTCCTGCGGGAATCACAAGTTGCCTCTCGGAGGCGGACTGCATCTTTCTTAGCCGCTCACCCCTAGCCTCTTCTCGGTGTTCTTTGGGGTTCAGGGCCTCTTCCTCATCCATGGTAAGCATGACAGGAAGCTCTCCTCCTTGTTGTTAGTTTAGTTTCCGAATGAGTTAATGAGATTGTATTTTGTAAATGTATTCTTGCTATGGACCGACTTTCTGAGATGGATTTTACCCAGTTTGCGTAGCCTTCGTTTTTGGGCTAAAGATGACGAGGGAATGATATTTCAGTGGATGGGGCCCTCCGAGGTTAGAACCTCTCCGGGTTGACCTCCGATTCTCCCGATCTGGCTTTCCTGGGTCACTCTGCAAAGATTCAAGATTTAACGATAATGAAACGGTGACCGTTTGAAGCCCTTGGATTGATGTTTACGATGACATCCATACCCCACATGGAAAACGGCCAAGGGGTTGTCATGTTGTTGAGAGGAACTGTAGGCGCTTTGCTCTTATTTGCATAGATCTGGCACTGCTGGCAAGCCCTTACATACTTTGCGCATTCATGCTCCATTGTGGACCAGTAGTAGCCCATTCTTCGAATCTTCCTGGAGAGCATGAACCCATTCATGTGTGCACCGCAGTCTCCACTGTGTACTTCAGCCATTAACTGGTTTGCTTCTCCTGCATCAACACATCTGAGGAGGACTGTGTCATGAGACCTTTTGTACAGAGTATCGTTGCTCAGAAAGAACTGCATAGATAACCTCCGTATTGTCTTCTTGTCATTATCTGTGGCCCCATCCGGGTACTTCCTGTCTCTGATAAACAATTTGATGTCATGATACCAGGGATTGCCATCGAGCTCCTCTTCTATGAAAGCACAGTATGCTGGCTCTCCTCTTGCTTCCACCGTGATGGGATGGATGTCGGTTCCTTCTGAGATCTTGACCATCGAAGCCAGGGTTGCTAGAGCGTCTGCGAACTGATTCTTGGCCCTGGGCATGTAAGTGAAGGTTATTTTTCTGAACCGAATGGTTAGCTCTTCCAAGTATTCCCGATAGGGAATCCACTTGGGATCCCTGGTCTTCCAGTCTCCCACAGTTTGGCATATGATGAGGACAGAGTCCCCATATACTTCGATGTCCCGTATTCCCAAATCCAGGGCTGCTTGCAAACCCATGATGCAGGCTTCATATTCAGTGATGTTGTTGGTGCATGGAAACTTCAGTTTGACTGAAAGAGGGAGATGGGTCCCCTGGGGAGATACTAGCACTGCGCCCACTCCGTTCCCGGATACATTAGCTGCTCCATCGAAAAACATCCTCCAGTCGGGGTATTCTTCTGATTCTTCTTCTGTTGTGAACATTACCTCTTCATTTGGGAAGAAGGTATGCATGGGCTCATAATCTGGTAAGGGGTTGTCTGCCAACTGATCTGCAATGACTTGCCCTTTGACTGCCTTCTGGAGGACATAGATGATGTCGAATTCTGATAACAACATCTGCCAGCGGGCTCTTTTTCCTGTTAACGAAGGCTTCTAAAATATGTACTTCAGAGGATCCATCCGTGCAATGAGCATGGTGGTGAAGTTTAACATGTAGTGCCGCAGTCGATGCGCTGCCCAAGCCAGGGCACAGCAAGTCTTTTCCAAGGCGGTGTACCTTGTTTCATAGTCTGTGAATCTCTTGCTGAGATAGTAGATGGCTCTTTCTTTCCTTCCGGATTCATCACATTGCCCCAGTATGCTTCCCATAGATGACTCTAGGACGGTAAGGTACATGATCAGAGGTCTTCCTGGAGTGGGAGGCACCAACACAGGAGGATTTAGGAGGTAATGCTTGATCTTATCAAAGGCCTGTTGGCAATCTTTGGTCCACTCGGTGGGGGCATTCTTTTTTAGCAGCTTGAAGATGGGCTCACAGGTAGCAGTTAACTGCGTGATGAACCTGGATATGTAATTGAGTCTGCCCAAGAAGCCTCTGACCTCTTTCTGGGTTGTGGGAGCCGGCATATCGACTATTGCTTTGATCTTTGCTGGGTCTACTTCTATCCCCTGCTTGCTGACAATAAACCCCAGTAGTTTCCCTGAGGTAGCACCGAATACACACTTAGCTGGGTTGAGTCGAAGCCGGTACTTACGGAGTCTTTCGAAAAGCTTTCTCAGATTGACGATGTGGCTTTCTGCGTCGAGAGACTTGGCGATCATATCGTCTACGTAGACTTCTATCTCCCGGTGCATCATATCATGGAACAGTGTGGTCATGGCCCTCTGGTATGTTGAACCAGCATTCTTCAGCCCAAAGGGCATCACTTTGTAGCAAAAGGTCCCCCATTGAGTAGTGAATGCTGTCTTCTCCTGATCTTGCTCTGCCATTTTGATCTGATTATACCCGGAGAATCCATCCATGAATGAAAACATGCCGTGGCCTGCTGTATTGTCAACCAATATGTCAATGTTGGGAAGAGGGAAATCATCTTTCGGACTTGCTCTGTTCAGATCCCTGTAATCGACACACATTCTGACTTTCCCGTCTTTCTTTGGGACTGGGACGATATTGGCCAACCATGTTGGATAAGAGACCACTTTGAGGAAACCTGCTTCCCACTGCTTCATGACTTCGTTCCTGACTTGTAGGGCCCATGTGGGCTTGAGCTTTCTTAACTTCTGCTTGACCGGCTTGCAACCTGCTTTGAGGGGGAGATAATGCTCCACTATGTCTGTGTCTAGTCCTGGCATATCTTGGTAAGACCACGCAAAGATGTCTTGATACTCTCTGAGAAGATTGGTGATAGCTTTGCCCTGTTCTGAAGATAACTCTGCGCCGATTTTCACTTCCCTAGGGGTCTCATCTGTCCCAATATTAACTGCCCTGGCCTGCTCTATGTTGGGCGTGGGGTGGTTCTCATGCCTTTCAACCATGTCCAAGATTTCTTTTGGCAAATTATTCTCAGTATCGTTCTCGGTCTCGAGTTCTGGAAACTCGTCACTGAGCCCGATGTCAAGATTGTACTCGAGGGAAGAGCTTTCTTCATTATCCGTTTGGTCCTCTACCGAGTTAGAACATTCCCTCGGAAAAAGACAATAATTTTGAGTGCAATAAGAAAGATAACTGAAATGCATCATATATTCACATAAGGAAAAATAGACATGAACTTTGACTGAAAGCAGTATAAGCCTCTATAAAAGTTTGAGTATCCCGTTGGGTTTAAAGGCATAACCTCAACGGGTGTTACCAAAAGGTGCCTTTTTAGTTAGGCGTTACCCTTCGCTCCTGCTTGGGAGAGGGATGACCTCCCAGTCTCCAACCCTTTCTCCTGGGTTCGCAGGACGGATGGTGCTGTCTGTCAAAGGAGCAGATGGAGTCTGAATTGCTGCGACTTGGTCATTCTGAGAGAGAGCCCATTGTAGGACTTCCTGGGGAATTGCGTCGTAGTCAAACACCTCCTGGAGTTCACGGGAGCTCATTGCTTGAGCTAGATGTTCATTTGGATCGGTTCCAGTGGACGGGAGCAATTGAGGCTGCTGGATGCCCTCGAGCTGTGGCTCTGAACTGGGGATATTGATACTGGATTCTTCTTTCTCTGCAGTAGAGTAGAATAGAACCATGGTGGGACCTCATCGATGGATGATGCACATTCTGTTGCTTTGGCGGGCTCAGTGGGCTCAACTGGCTTTTGCTCAAATGCCAAAAGGTTTTGACTGAGCAAATTCTGAATCTGATGCTGTAGGGTGTAACATTGATCTGTCGCATGCCCGATCATACCCGAGTGGAAATCGCATCTTGGGCTTGAATTAAGTATCCTTGGAGTCGGATTCTTCATCGGAGGTGTAGGGAGCGTAATCATTCCTGCGGCCAGTAGGTGAGGCAGGAGCTGGGAGGGTCGAACTGGAAACCTCTCACTTTGATAGACCATTTTGGCAGCCACTGGGTGATTTGCCGAAACTCGAGTCACTGGCAGCAGGATTGCTACCTGATCAGACGATGGACCCTTGCATGGTGGAGGGTGCTTCCCACTAACCTTCTGAACTTCCAGACTGACAAGGTTGGTTACTATTTTCGCTATTAGTTCCACTAACCGCCACATCTCTTTCATGAATGCTTCCATCCGTGATAGGATTGCTAATTCCTCCATTGCTGGGGTTGCAATCGCTTCTAACTCCCCCTCCGGAGTGGCTTCTTCATCATCCGTCTTGCTTAACAGTTCTTTCAACTCCTCCTTTCTGTTGGTAGTGTTCCATGGCATAGTCCCAGGCTGTCTGTCCATGGTAATCCTGCTCATAACTCCCCAGTAATAATTCTTCTTTCTTTCATCAATGGGTCCATACCCTCTGGCCAGACATCATCCTGCAGATTCCTCCGGTTTTGACTCAGCGACCCTGATGACAACGGAGGCTTTTCTCGTTCGACCTGCTTGTTCAGGGATACTTTTTTCTTGACTGCCATCCTTCCTTTGAAGCTTGATTTGGAGTTAGGGGTAGGTAGCTGTTTATGCTCAGCCGTGTCAGATAGAGCCTTGTACATGGCATGGTATTCGGCAAAGGGGTCTCTGAGAAGCATGGCTTCAGCATCATCGAGCTGATCCATTTCCTGCAATGTCTGCTGAGTGATTTCCTTCCCTTTTCTTGGCTTGGGCTTGAACTCTCGTGCCTTTTCTAACTCGAGCTCATGTTCCGTTTCCTGAGGTTGTGCCTGAAAGTCCTCTTCTATTTTCTCTTGAGGTGGCTTGCTTGTGCTTGAATAGTAAGCTGGCTGATCATATAGCATTCCGGCCCCTCCTTAAAGGGCAAGTGAACCGGAGTCCCTGGTGGGGTAATAAGCTGAGAAGGGTCGAATCGCATCCTGCGTGATGACTCTGGTATAGTAACTGCTGAGGAGCTACGGCGCCTGTTCTTCTTTAAGAGCCCCTTTGCCTTCCATTCTGAGAGAGATGCTCTGTTTCTTCTTGGACCTCTGAATCTGGGGTTCTGATGAACTGATCTGTATCGAAGTCGACCTCGGCTTCCTGTTGCCCCTGCTGGAATTGTGGGTGCGTCATGGCATAGTCCCATATTGTTAGCTCCTGGTAATTCTGGCCAGAGCCTTCCACCGGTAAACTTTCTGTCCATGACGAGTCTATTCCAGTCCACCATTCCTCAATCTCTTGACTCTGGTAAAGATGATCAGCTGATCCCGTGTAGGAAAACGTGTGGGGGGCAGTTACAGTAGACGTCCCTTGACGCAGGTCCGGATGAGAGCCTTCTGTCTGAACTGGCTGCTGTTGCTGATTGACTGTAGGAGAATGAGTTCTTGCCGGGCAAGTATGACTGATCATGTTGACACCATGCACATTATCCAGATCATCCCAGGAGGGCGGTGGTGGTATTAACGGAGTAGGCACTCTGTCCTTCGGATTGGAGTACAAGACATAGAATTCGAACTTCCCTGTTGGCTCGCCTAAAAGGCCTACTTCTGAATCCTTGTTCTGGTACCTTAAGGCTTACCGATCTCAGTTATTAGCCCCTTTCCTGGGTCACTCTGCAAAGATTCAATCTTTCCCTCGGCTTTCTTCTTTATTTATTGTTTGTTATTTTATAACAATTTGTATTTAGGGAAGGACAAGGCCCTGGGCTTCCCTCTCCTGTCTGGGAGGGAGGAAGTCTTCCCTATGGATCTAGTTTTTGTCTAGCACTAATCGGTATACCTTCCCTTCACTTCCAGCTCTTGAAGTGAGTTTGCTTTGGCGTCCTTCATGCCCTATTTAGTCTATGGATAATTAAACCTGCTTCTTTCTCCTGAGCTAGGGTAAAAGAGAAGCACCAGAAATTATAAGATGTCCTACGGCTAACTTCTTCTGGAGCTCTTTCCCGAAGTCGGTTGTTGGGCTTCGCTTCCCCTTTCTTCGAGTGTTCGGTGCTGAGCTAAGCTGAGCTCCCAAGACTAAGGTACATCAGACCTACAGACGGAGAGGAAGGCGGAACGTTCTATCTTGTTGAAGTTCTCTCTCCGCTTGTCTGGTAGTTGAATGGAGAGCGAGAGAGAGATAAGGCATGCCCCCTCGTATGCTATTGAGCCTAAAAGAAAGAGTAGCACCATATCTGAGTCCAGAATCTTTTGTGTACAAGAATAGGTGGCCTACGGGTTGTTTAGCTTCCCGTTTCGGCGAGTGTTCCGTCCTGAGCTAAGTGCTGCCCTATCTAGGTAGCTAGGGTAGCTGGCTGTGCCTCTAGGACGGAGAGGAATAAGCGCAAGGAAGACTTCAAAAAAAAGTAAAGTAAAGAAAGGGTGCAGGAAGAACGTACGGGGCCATCTCCCTCCTGCTAAGAGTCCAAGGGATCGGAATACAAATGGGATCAGAAAGGCCATCATTGGGGCAAAGGATGCAATTGCTTTCGTGCCCTCGTTCCTTTTTTTTCTCTCTTCGGATTTTCCTCCTCGAAGAAAAGATGGACGAGCCCTTCTTTCTTTCTCTCTCTTATATAAGCTATTTGAGGATATGGATTTGCCTGGCAATCCCCTGCCTATGCCCCTCTCGTAGCCCGCCCTTCCCGTTCGCTGTTTTCCCTGAACTTTTGGACTAGAGCCGCTGGGATAGCTCTTCTTGCTTTGCTAGCGAAGTTGCTAAGCGACTAGGGCAGCTATTTCAGTTCCGAGGAAAGAGAGGTGTCGTTTTCATATTGCGTATATAGGTATAGGAAAAGAGATGCTACCATGAGAATCAGTCCTACGGTTCTCTTCTCCTAGCGCAGCAAGCTCGGGAACCCCCTCTATCATCGTATGAGGGGACGAGCGGTACCTCATTCAATCTTCCTATTAATCTATTCTAGTGGCATAAGGAAGAGTGACCACCAAGATATGCAATATGCGACAGGACCTGGCTGCCCAAGCTGCACTACGTACCCTTTCTTTTCTTTGTTAAGGGATCAAGTCGCACGTAGTTCTCTCCTATGGTAAAAGCAGCAAAGCAAACATTAGTACGAGTTCCGCGACTCCGCCTTTGTTATTGGTAGTGGAATGAGTAAGGTTGCAGCTACCCCGTCCTCCTTTCTTTAGGAGGTCAAAGATTCAGTCCTTTCCCTTACCTTTCTCACTCTATCATTTCATCGATTAGCCTGTGTTACGCGTCTCAGTATTTTGAGTCTTATGGGTCGCGTAACCGACGTCCGTGAAGTGGGAATAGAATTCCCTATAATATAATTATATAGAAGACTGGGTCCCATTCTGTTGGAAATCCCGAATAAAGTGGTGTAGTGACCCTTCTTAAATATGGTTTTCAAAGGTATGACGCATCGAACTGACAGGTTCAACTTTATGTTCGATAAAGTCGTCAGCCTCGGAACGAATATCTTTGTAAGGCGACAGATTCAAAATGGATTCACATTGTGGTTCAGAGATCATTGAATTGAAAAGTAGCTCTTGCAAGTCCCTTTTTAACTCCAAAACTCTGACTTCGAACAGTTCACGATTCAGGGCTTGACGGTAGTGATTAACACTGACCGCACTTTCTTAATTTTCCCGTACCAGGTGTTCATACTCACCCGGGTTGAGTTGCGGTGGTAGTCCATGAGCTAGTTGGGCTTCAAGACTCCGAATACGGGAAAAGAGCTGCGCTTCTGCGTCTGCGTTTTGCGCTCGAAAATAGGAAGGAGCTGCTTCTGCCGTGGAGGAAGGTTCCAGGAGAACGTTGATGCCAAAAGAGTCCTCGGTCCAGGATTCCAAGGAATTGAAAAAAAAAAAAGCTAAACGGAGACCAGGTATCTAAGTCACAGCTGCCAAATCACTTGCGTAATATGAAACAATAGATTTTAGAAAAACTAAATCTGACGAGAGGCTTCATAGCTTAGCTCTTGAAGGGGGAAGCACATAATGGAATGGAATGGAATGGAATAGTATGAAATGAAGAGTTATCTATTCCATTTGATCCCCCCACTTGAAGAGAGTTCTAAGGAGTTGTAAACCCTCAAGATCCCAATTTCACAATCACCGTATAGTGATCACAGAAAGTTCGAGAGCCTCTGCAACTCCTGTAGCCGGTCGATCATCTTGCTTTCCCTCTCCCGCTCTGAAAGCCTAAAATAGCTCTCGGAACTAAGCACCTTTCCAATACCTAACCTAATGCCGCTCCAGCTGATGCATGCGATAGTTGCAGCTCCAGCCCCCATTTATTTTGCACCTCCTTAATGCACTACCCTGACTTGACACTTGACTTAACCTGCCAGAGTGATGGTGCCTCCCCCTCATGAACAGCCAGCCCGCCCCTATGCGCCAGCCCTTACCTGCCTTGAACTACAGGAGCGGTCTTGCATACTGACACACATATGAAAATAAGGCCTTTTATCGATAGTTCTTCCAGGCCTTAGTCAATTCTTTGACTAAATACTAGAGTGCTGCTACAGGGAATGCTACCTTGACTCTGCTACTTCTAACGCTCGAACTGTCCTCGCTCCTGCAAGAGGATTAGCTCAAAGGAAAGCACTTGAAGTAACGGATGAGCGCCCTAGCGCATAAGGACTAGACTTCTCTAAAGTTGAATGAAAGTAGATATTTCAGTCCTACACCTTCAAATAAAGCCTTTTTTCGATAGTTGTTAGAGGTGAACTAGTTCCTATCTGATCTTTTTTTTTTTTCAGAGGCCTTCTGCTTAAACTTAAAAAAGAGGGCATAGAGAGAAGGCCATAGAGAGGCTAACAGAAGAGCGACTATCAGAGCTACCAGCTAGCATAGAGCAGAGCTAGTATCCATACTTCAATCTTTAACTAGAGGAAGGGTGGTCGTAGATCAGAGCCAGATTACCGCCTATGGTACACTAATAATTTCATACTCAATGAGGGGAAACTCAAAAATAGTCCTATACTAAAGGCTAACTCATTCCTGAAATCAAGAAAGAAAAACAAACCTGTAGGCTTCAAAAAGAAAGCCATTTATCGAGAGTTGTGACAGGTGATGAACATCAATGAGATGGCTTGAACTGGCCTTCTGTTGAAACTCAAATTGCCATAGATCGCGATTCTTCGTCTGATCCTCCTGTGTATTCATCATTGCATCCTTTTCCTTTTCAATCTGCCTATCCTTCGGGATGTGCATTTGTTTTTTTTCTGGATAGGTATATCCACTTGGGTGGGAATACCTTCACTGACCATGTGAGGAGTTCTTCGGAAAAAGATGTCCGGAGTTGACTACTCTCCGATCCCCTTTCCCCGGTTCTGACCGGAATATAGGTGCAATGAAGTGATTTCTTTGTCCTTTTCTGCATGTCCCCGGTCAGGAGAAGACTTCATTTACATCGTTACCTTTTCTTTTTTTAGTGAGTCCGTGGACGAGAAGTTCTTGCTTCATCGTAGTAGGCCGTGGGATGGCGACCCCAAGGCCCCGTGGTAGACTAGACGGGCAGGGGAGCTTTAACGCGAATCAGATTGATCCCGCGGGTCTTCCATTTTGGGATTCTGATGTGCGATCTTTTATCCCGGAATAGGATTGGGAGTGGGAGTCCTCCTCCTTCTTCTAGCTCTTAGAGTCTGCAGATAGAAAGGTACTCTTATGGAAAGTTCGTCACCTATCGTTCTATTCACGCCCTGCGTTCGGCTCCAAGTAATCCATATCCATTCCCATTTGCAGCATCCCAGGTGGCCTTCGGTCTTCTTTCCTCTTGGAGGACTTGTTTCACGAGGGGTTTCCTCTTCTTGCTATAGTCTTGTTGCCAAGCGTCCTTTTTTTGAGTTGGGAGCACATTCTTAGCGTTGGAGTAAGGTCCTCACTTGGGCAAGGGTCACAGGATAGAGGAGGGGGGCCTAGTCTTATCCACGTTATTACTTGCTTTTTCCTATTGCCGACTTGCCGGTTCTATGACTGGTCAACTACATTTCCTTAGTTCGGGGGGTCTCCCCTCCCAGATTTAGGTCTTCCTGGAAGTGAGAACACTGCTGCCCGACTTATAACCCGGTCACTCCCCGTCTTCATCCTAGACGCCACTGGTACTATTCATCTATATATGGATCACTCCTGCTTTCTCCCCAATGGAATGATCTGGACCCTTGCGAAAGGACCTCTAAATCCGACGACCTTGACTGAAAAGCTCCCAATTAGGTCAGTAGCTGGCCGAGTAGCTGATAGACCAAATAAGCACAGTAGCTGTTTAGAGCCGAAGGAGCTCTATTTGGGATTCTATTATATTTGGGATTCTATAGCCTACGCACTTGCCTTTAGGGGATCGAAGTTGGATGAATCTCCAGTGGTTCCTTCCATCGGCGTCATCGAACCACGTTAGCAATCCAGAAGAACTGGAAGCTCGAAACGACCGGTCAAAGGAATTGATCCGTTTAGTTCTGTTCTTCTCCTAGTTTTATAGCACACCCATGTAGAGGGATCTTTCCGACGCTAAGCGCGCTGCATCTCCTGTCCAAGTGAAGAATATCTTGTCCAAGTCCTTCCAGCTTGCATCCTTCTTCTGCCATTGGGAATGGAACATCTCTCAACTTGTAAGTGGTAGAAATTAAGGACTCTGTAGCAGGTTTTGGTTGATTAAAGAATCCTCTCAGAAGCCATGTAAGAAGCCCATGTTTATTGTCAAAAACGAGACCTTTACGGGTCTGATTCTGATGGCTCCTTTTTTGTACCGGCGTGCCCTCCAAATGCGTTATATTGGGCTTTAGGAGACCAGATTTGTCAACAACGGGTCTTGTCTCCGCTTTTTCGGGTCTTGGCGCCTTGGCTGCTGCTTAAACAGGACATCCTCTCAGAAGCCCGTGTATATTAGTCAAAGATGTGACTTTCACAGGTCCGATTGCTCTTTGCCGTCAAATGGAAAGTTAGCTCATAGGGCTTTTCTGGTACTCTGCGGAAGATGCGTGAATTGGCCTGCTTTTTCCCTTTCAGTATGCGCGAGTTGCAGGGCTTCAAGCTGCTTTGACATATCGGGTGCAGGATGTGCTTCTATCCCCTTACCGAATTCTCTGTCATTTTCTGTAATATTAAGTGTTGTAAGATGTTGTAATAAATGTTATAGTTGAAAGAAATTCCACCTCCTCCTTTTCTCATCCCTTAGCTCTTTGATGAGCTCTTCGAGAGTAATGGTATAGGCGTAGGCTCATGACTCTTGAAAGTGAATATCGCTCGAAATGGCCGCCCTGATAGTTGAACCCTTCAACGGAAAATTTCGTATGCTAGCTCCAATGAGTAGTAGAGGAAAGCTCGGCCTCAGTGCGTCCCACTTGTGTCGTGTTTTAAGCCTGCTATGCATCCTTGCTCCATCTACCATTCCTGACAATCCATTTCTGGTATGCCTGCAGCTTCGTCCACAATTACTGACAATCCATCCTATCTTTATTGGGATCATACCCCTTTTACTTTGAATCCTTTTTCTTATCTGTATTGGAAATTTTTCCCTGGGCTTTCAATGGGACCATGCCTTGGATTTCAATCCGAGATCATCCCTTGGGGTTAGTTCATTCTCTTGGTTAGTTGATCTCTTGCTTAGTTCATTCCATTTACTGCCCCTCTTTTGCTTGATGAAAGACATCCCCGTGTATATTAGTCAAAAAAGGGGACTTTCATGAGTCCGATGGCTCTTTGACTGGTGTGCCTGAAAATGTGATTGATAAATGGGCTTTTGAAACTCGATTTGTCGCAACAAGAGGTATTGTCTCCGCCTTTTCAAGTAGGGATCATCTCTCAAGTGTTATGATCCTCCATTGCTGCTCGGTAGTGGCCTAAGGCTCAATGATTGATCTTCTGCGCTAAGGCTAGCATCTCATCCCATCTTTCATCTACTAGCATTTCTCATCTTTCATCTTATTGCATCGAGCTCTCTTCGGGAAAGCGTAAAAGTGTAACCTGCTGCTCCTTGATTTCACATAAACAACTGAGTGCCTTCTGCTCCATTTGGTCTTCTCTTTCTGTGTCTATTGATCTCCTGCCCACTCACATTCTCTTTATCGAATCCTTTTAGGCAGATAGGACTACTCCTGCTTGCTCTTGGCCTTGGCTGCTTAGAGACATCCCTTTAGTTCGTCTTAGAGAATGGAATTAGGAATTTTATTTTCGTCTTATTGTAGGTCGGTCATCTGTTCAATCTGGAATTCCATCTCTTGTTTGGTTTCTGGTGCCGGTTTCAGTTCCTTTGTTCAAATCAATATCTATGTCAGGCTTCCCTTCCCGGTTGTCCTGTCCTGTTCAATCCGTTGTTCTTCTGTCTGAGGCAAAGGCGAATCCCTCATACTGTATACGGTCGAGCTAGCTCTCGCTTCCTAACAACAAATAAAGCTAGTTAGGGGCGTCAACTAAGGAACCGGACACGGACAAGGATTTGGGGCTTTCAAGGGAAGAAGAGATTGTATGTTACTACCCGAGGCTTTCTCAGAAAACCGAGATGAGTTGGGAGGCATTTTCAAGTCTCCCATCCTTTTTGGCAGTACTCTGGCCATCTGTCTCGTCTCGTCATCAGTTTCATCCCTCAGAAAGAATCAATCCGCAGTGAAGGAAGTCACCTTGGGAATTCAATCCCGGTGGAAAAGAAGGCTAAGGAATTAGTTAGACTACTTGAACGTCATTGTTCATAGGACAGATGGATAGGTAGATTGATTGGAGAGGAATGATTGATGGGTTGGAGGGAAGGAGAAGTTGTTGGGGGTTAAGAAGTTTTAAGAAGGTGGTTATAATGTCTTGCTTGCCCCTCCTGTTGATTGAGTTGGGATGATTGTAGTTGGCTTCCCCGTATGCTTGCTTCCCCCCGATTGGAAGGAATTGAGTGATGATGCTTGATTGAGCTCGGGCTGGATTGCTAGTATTGCTTTATCAATCATGGGCGAGAGAGAAGGAACTGATTGGAGCGGGTGATGTTGACCGGGCGGGCTTAGTAACGAATGGTTCATGAGGGAACGGGAATGTTGCAGTTGATCAAGGAAGGGGTTGAGTAGAAAAGGAATGGAATTTACTTGCTGGTGTTCACTTTCCGTACCTTGGTTTGTGGGGCAGTGATGCCTCCAAGGTCGGGTAGAGGGAAGAGTGGTTGTGGAATCTCCCAACTCATGGGTCGACGAATGATGTATTGATCAATGGTCGTTAGCGGATTGAGGCAAGGATGGTTTGTGGCTCGGGAAGGGGAATACAGAAGTGCTTGCGATCGATCTCGAACTCCCATCCTTTCCTCGCCATTTCCTACCTATTATTCGGATTGGAAGGCAAGCTTAAGATTAGTGGGGGCTAAAGCAGCAGCTAAAGCCGTTTCGCCCCTATGGACTCGTATGCCCCTCTTTAGAGGGTCCCTTCTCTCCACTTCCCTTACAGCACTTTAAGTCAGAAAGCTGCTAGTCGTACTGACAGCTATGAGTCGGTCAGCTACTATGATCAAGTCGTTGCACCCCTATTCCCTCTAAAGCTTCTCTTGGGTTCATCCCTCTCCTTACTTTATTCGATAAGGCGAGTACTTTCTTTCAGAACCAGCAAACGTAGGTACGAGCGTAGGTACACCGAAGCGAGAAGCTTTGTAGTGCGCTAGCGCGACTTACGTGATAGAGGGCGTTTTGAAGCAGGGTCGGATCCACTTCTACCGGGTAAACTATTAGTGCTTGGATGCCTCTGGACGGACTAGATCTTCTACTAGAACTACTCCCGTGGGGTATGGATATTCGACTGAAGCTACTGGTCCCAGAGACATTTGTTGGTGCCGGGCTCTGCTTCGACGCTCCCCTCAACAACCTATCTAGTTAACGGTCCCGTTCTCTACAATCATAAGCCCCATCACCATCTCTGGCACCGAGTAATTGCATGTTGAATGGCTCGATAGACGGGGACGTATTAGGCCAGAACAGATTAGGCCAGACAGAAAGAAGAGTGTTCTCCTTAAGTCAAGTCAAGTTAAATAGTCGATTTGAGTCATTAGCCAATTGGCGAAGCAAGGATATCTGCTAATACCAAGACCACTCGTGCCCCTCACCTGAGAGGCACTTCGTTCACCTTCATCGACTTACAGATAACCAAGGGCTTCTTAAGATTTTGAAAAGAGATCTTCTCCATTAGTGCCATGACCGGACTTGGCCATGAACGGACTGGTTCTTGCTTGACAGAGAAAGAGGGAAGAGACCTAACCGACAGAACCCCATCACCTTAGAATCAAAAAGGTGAAAGAAGGGTCTTCCTTGTTTGGTTTCTTTTCGAAAAGAGATCCGCTAATTTCACTAACGTAACTAATGCCACTAATGCCACTAATTACGTTGCACCCCTATTCCCTTGGAACGCCCCGCTATGAAAACGCCCCTAACACGGTTGTAGCGCTCCTGCGCACCACTCACAACTAGTACTTGAAAGCCGTAGTTTGCTCTTTGGCGCACTTCGGCCTTGAAGCTGTAGTTTGCTGGGAGAGCAAATTAAACAGCTAGTCGCCATTCTTACCCATTCATGACCCACCCCCAACTAACGAGGGGAGGAGACAACTGAACGGTTTAAGGACGGATGGAGGGATCCTTTCGAATCCGCATTAATTAGCGGCTTCATTCAAGTCCGGCAGGTGAGACGATCCTTCACCCAGAACAGAAGCGTGCAATCCGTAGTAGCTTATTCTCTCTATTCCGACTATTCCGTTCTACTCGGCTTAAGGTTCGGTCCCCCCATCGATCCATCCTTTCTATCTTAAAGTTCCGTATCTAATGACATTTAGACATCTCCTTAAGTTGGGAAGTAAGGTACCTCGGCTGTCCAACCTTTATATCTCTTCCTTCTCAAGATAGGCTAACGCGCGACTTATAGCACTACTTTGAAGCCTACGCTTGTTGGGTAAGGGATCGTGTCCATCCATGAGGCTGATGAGTTATGTCTGGCGGCCATACTTTGATCACTCTGTATTGGTATCCTCGACATCCCGGTTTTCAGTGGGACATGGGAAGAGCATGTGCAAAGTGCCAGATCTGTTTCGGATGCCTGCCTTGAAGCACGAGGCTGAACTTGAAGAAGTGTGAATTCGCCAGTCCTTAGTATATCCAGGGTATGTTGGTTGAGGAGGACAACTAAGATCCGGAGTGGAGGCCATCATGAAGTGGCCAAGGCCCAAGCCCTACAGAGGAATGAGTAAGGAAAGAACGTTGGAGTTTTGGTGGTGCCACCTGAACATTTAGAATTCTCCTGCAATTGCAACTCCTCTACGGAAGTGCACTCATCAGAATGAGGAAATGGTGTGGGGTAATGCTAAAGAAGGGTCCGCAGATGAGTTAGAGAATCATCTTTGTCATGCTCCTGTATGGGTTCTACCAGATCCCTTCCAGTTATCTTTCAAGCAACCTGAGGAGATTGAGACTGAAGCATCGGGGCTGTGGGAGCAGCGTTGTTGCAGGGAAAGCAACCTGTATGTTACCATAGTGACTTGGCTTTGGGGTGGTTTTCCGGGGCAGTCCTCAATTCTTCCACGTATGATAAGGAACTATATCCCCCTGTACAGCCCAATTCAGTAAGGGAATAAGTGGGTGGAAACGCTACTTGAAAGCTCGGGAGATAAGCAGTGATTCATACTGATAATTAGCCATTGAAGTCTTTTCGAACGCTTCGGCAGGCCTAACATTGGAAATTGACGGCGCAGTTCAACTTGTTTTTCGGGTGTGGGAAAGGAAAGATAAACGAATTCCTTCCGATTGAAAGTCCATTAACTAACAACAACCGACACTTCTGGCTGGAATGTTGCTTTTTGAACAGAGTGAGGAAGACATTTCCAACAAGAAACTTCCATCTTTTTCCGGACTACTGGGACGGGAGTCAGTACATCCTTCTCTTTGTTTGACGATTCTGCTAGAAAGCTGATAAATCCTGAGAATGATTCTAGGGAGAAGGACAGGCCCGGTCAAACAAAGCGAGCCATGGATCTCCCCAAGTAGGATGATCACCTACGACCAGTCAGTTAACAGCCGACCGCTCTACCACTGAGCTACTGAGGAATAACTCCTCTTTCTAATATAATTATTAACGAGTCGAGTCTCTTATCTACGTATTAACCACTTGTTTCAGGAGATCGACCCGAGAGAATAGTAACGGGAGAGAGCTGTCAAGTTACGCCCCCTATACGTAAAGGCGTCGACTTGATAGCCTTCGGAACGTCGACTCCACTGGTGCTATTCATAGGATAAAGCATCTCGCATCTGAGAGCAATGTTCTTTCTTTTGAGACGTGTCCCTTTCCGGCTTCTTGGTGATAGAGGAAGGCATCGCATCTCGCGTTGGAAGGAAGTCAGAAACTACGGATTCAGTCTCGCTTATTCGCTCGCGGATCAGGCTCAAACGCTATTGTTAGTGCTCGCTTGGCTGGTTTATACGGATTCAGTCTCGCTCACTTATTCGCTCACTTGGCTGGTATAAGGATTCAGTCTCGCTTATTCGCTCGCTTGTCTTTACTTACCTCCTAGAAAGGGAACGGATATCGCATATCGCAACTGACCACTAATAATCAAAATAGCGCTCTCTCATTCTTCTCTTACCTTCAGTTACTCCCTCTTTCGAGCTCCCTCACACAATCGACTAAGACACCGACCCTAGTCATTTGAATGGCGCTGCCGCTCCCTCAAACAATCGAATCGAGGAGAGACTAAGATCCGTTGGTATCACTCATCCACTCATGAGACCGCTCTCGCCTTATTGCGTTGCGGCAAACACTCGAGCTAGGAAGCCAGCTAGTCGTACTAACAGCTTGAAGTCGTGTCTTGAAGGCTTGCCCCCGCCCCCCAACCTAGGAACAACACTAAGACGTTTCCATTCGGGCTTGCCACCGTGCTTCCCCAAAAGAAAAGATGGCTCGAGTGAAACGACTTGATGAGCTAGCTTTAGTCGTGTACGATCATATAGTAGCCTGGCCTTCTGCTTTCAGACTTCGACGCTGTGAACTAACTCCTTGCCTTCTTGCCTTCCTAACTCTAGCGCTAGCTGCACCAACTGCTTTAGCTGCACCATCTGAACTAGCA